TCTATCGGCAAGGACGTAAAATACGAAATAACAAGGGAGAGACTTTGAACTTGTTTATCCTAACTGAAAGGGGTAAATTAAATAGTTAATTGAAACATCTTATTAAACTATGAGGAATACATCAACTGAGATTCCGTGCGTAGCGGCGAGCGATAGCGGAGGAATTGTCTCAAACAGATAATTAAGATGATTGGACATCTAGACTAAACCCCGATAGACACCTATAGAGAAAGTACCGTGAGGGAAAGACTCAGAATTGGTTCTAAAAGTTACCTTTTGCATAATGGGCCTGCAAGACAAAATTTGGCAAGCTTAAGTATTAAATGAAGGCGTAGTGAAAGCAAGAGAAAACTCGTTAGTCAAATTCCCCGAAACCAAGTGATCTAACCATGGCCAGGTAGCTATTTGCTGACCGAACCAGTGATTGTGGCAAAAATCTTGGATGAGCTGTGGTTAGCGGTGAAATACTAGTCGAACTTGGATATAGCTGGTTCTCTACGAAACTTATCTTAGTAAGGCGCCCCAAATTGATTCGCCCCCAAACCCGGGGGCTTGAATTATTGGTGCAGTAAGACTATAGCGATAAGGCTTCTAGTCAAAAGGGGTAAGCCCTAACCAGAAATTAAAGTCACTAATACAGATTAAGTGTATAAAGAGGGTTCAACTTAGACAAACAGGAAGTAGGCTTGGAAACAGCCATCTGTACAGGAAAACGTAAAAGTTCACTGAATGAGCTAGAAAACTCTAAGAATCAAGGCGGCTAAATCTGTAACTAAAATTCTGGAAGCCAGACCATAAGGAAGCAACTGGCTTGGTAGTAGAGCGTTCTGTAAGCACGATATGTGCACACTTCGTGAGATAAACAGAAGTGATAATGCAGGCATGAGTAGTACAAGATTCACTCCCAAATAAATCTATATACAGCTTCTAAGGGTATTACGCCCGATGAATTATAATTCTTGTACTTGTTCAGGAAAAATATTATGGTACAAAGTACCTTCAACTGTTATTTATGGGACTTTGATCAAGGCATAATTTCTCTTAAGGAACTCGGCAAAATAAGATCTCGACTGTTTACCAAAAACATAGCTCTCTGCTAAAGGTTACTGAAGTATAGAGGGTGAATTCTGCCCAATGGTTGTATAGTGAAACTGAGGATTAACGTCTAAAGCGAAACCCAACTGAATGGCCGCGGTAACTCTGACCGTGATAATGTAGCACAATAAATAGCCAATTAATTGTTGGCGGGTATGAATGGAACCACGAGGGTCTTACTGTCTCAAGAGAAAAGCCGATGAAATTATAGTTGTAGTGAAGATACTACATAATCATTGTAAGACGAAAAGACCCTATCGAGCTTTACTGGATACCAATAACGTTAACTCAAAATGATCGATACGAGTATCCTGATTTTGAGTTAATAATTTTGTTGGTAGGACAGTTTAGTTGGGGCGACTACCTTTGAATAAGAAACGAAGGCGAGCTTATTGGTATAAAACTAATCACATTAGCCTGACAGTGAGGGGGACACCCCTAGCTGGCACAAGGACATAGTCCTATGTGGGCGATAATGACCCGATATGATTGTCCAAAATAAATATCGAAAGCGGATAAAAGCTACCGTAGGGATAACAGCGTAATATTGTCGGAGAGTTCTTATCGAGGACAGTGTTTGCGACCTCGATGTTGAATTGCGGTGCCCTGGTGCTGTAGAAGGTACCTCAGGTTGGTCTGTTCGACCATGAAAACCGTACATGATTTGAGTTCAGAGCGTGGTGACACAGCTCGGTTTCTATCTACAATGATCAATCCCAACTTTTCTGAGTCCTAGTACGCAAGGAATGGTCTCAGCGATGCTCGACTATATCGGCCCCATCGACGTAATCAACTTCTGGCTGCTGCAAAGAAGGAAAACAAAAGGTTTAGGGATTAACAAGGTGCCGCGAAAGTGGCGTGCCTTTTCATATTCATGTGCCATGTGGGTGCACAGCCCCTGGTATATTATGGAATTAACACTAGGGCTCATCATACTAATAGTGTTAACATATGGATTAAAAGCCCCGACTTTAAGATTAGCTATGCTACTTGCGGGGGCTGTGGGGGTTGCTGGGTTATTAACTGAGCCCCATCTACTATGTTGGACACAGGCTATTAAAATGTTGGTGATGCTAAGTGGATTAGCTATACTATGTATGCTGGACCATCGAACATCGCATCGATCAAGCTCTTTATTGATTTTATTAGTGATCTTGGGTAATTTATTACTTATTGGGTCAACAAATTTAATTTCTATATATTTAGCATTAGAAATGCAAACATTATGTATGTTTATCTTAGTGGCTTATAATAAAAACTCATTGTTATCGGCAGAAGCTGGACTTAAATACTTTGTGTTAGGGGCACTATCTTCGGGGTTATTTCTGTTTGGCTGTGCTTTAATTTATGGCTCCACAGGAGAACTTGAACTTCAATTTATTCGTATGAGTTTAGAGTCTTACGGCATAGTAGCTGGTAAGTGTCTTATTACTATTTCATTATTATTTAAAGTGTCTGCAGCCCCATTTCATATGTGGGCCCCCGATGTATACGAAGGAGCTCCAACTTGGGTAGCTGCGCTATTATCTATCGTACCTAAATTAGGGGTACTAGCTATTATAGTACAAATAGGCTTAAATGAAATGGGGCTATTAATAGCTGGTTTAATCTCTCTGATTGTTGGGGCTATAGGAGCTTTGAATCAAACTCGAATAAAAAGATTACTAGCTTATAGTGGAATAGGTCACATGGGGTTTGTGTTGCTTGGAATAGCTGTGGGGTCTATAGAAAGTCTTCAGGCGAGTTTAATGTATATAGGTGCTTATATAATAACTCAAGTACTACTTTGGTCTGGAGTCCTAATTATATCCCCTAAAAGAGACATGCTGATTGAATTTAGTGGTGTTTCAAGATTAAACCCAATGTTAGCATTAGCATTAGCTACAGGTTTATTGTCTACTGCAGGAATTCCTCCTTTAATTGGGTTTCTAACTAAATGGTATGTAATTTTAGCAGCTGTTGGTCAAGGTTACTATCTCAGTGCTTTACTAGCTTTAGTTTGTTCCGTGATAGCTGGAGTTTATTACATTAGATTAGTTAAAATTATGTTTTATCAACCCTTGTCTACGCCTTTAGTAATAACAAATATATTAAATTCTCCACGTGGTAGCGTAACATCGGGGGAAACAAGTTTAGGCAAGGCAATATTAATGGGGGCAAGTTTATATTTAGTATTAACAATTATAGTATGTCCTAGTTTATTCTTTCAATTAATACACTTGATTATCTTAGATTTATTCCCATGTATCTTTTAGTTATCTTAATACCCTTACTAAGCGCAGTCGGAAGCGGACTCGGGGGTCGCTATTTAGGGAGAAAGGGGGCTGGCTTGTTAAGTTCTGTGTGGGTTCTCGTCAGCAGCCTCCTCTCTTTTGTATTATGTTATGAAATCCTAATTAATGGGTCTACAGTATATATAGAGTTAGGCAGATGGATAGAGTCAGATTTACTAATAACTAATTTCGGCCTACAATTTGATATGGTAACAGCTGTAATGTTAATTGTAGTTACAACAATAAGCGGGCTAGTTCATGTCTATTCTACAAGTTATATGAGAGAAGACCCCCACTTACCCAGGTTTATGAGTTATCTGTCTCTATTTACCTTTTTTATGTTAATTTTAGTTACTAGTAATAATTATGTGCAATTATTTATTGGTTGGGAAGGTGTTGGTTTATGCTCTTATTTATTAATTAATTTTTGGTTTACGCGCATACAAGCTAATAAGGCGGCTATTAAAGCAATGTTAATCAATAGAATAGGGGACATAGGATTAATGCTGGCTATTATATTAATCTGGAGGGAATTTGGGGCAGTAGATTACTGTAGTTTATTCCCTGCTTTATCACCATCTTCAGCTTGTACTTGGATTTGTATACTGCTAACTATAGGAGCTGTAGGAAAATCTGCTCAATTAGGGCTACATACTTGGTTGCCGGATGCTATGGAAGGGCCGACACCTGTTTCGGCCCTAATTCATGCAGCAACAATGGTAACAGCAGGAGTGTTTTTAATTATAAGATCAGCTCCCCTTTTTGATTATTCTCCAACTGCAACAATTATTGTGGGCTTAGTTGGCTCCTTAACTGCTTTTTTTGCAGCTACAGTAGGATTAGTTCAATCAGATATAAAAAAAGTTATTGCTTATTCTACTTGTAGTCAACTAGGATACATGGTAATGGCTTGTGGTACTTATAGCTGTCTAAGTAGTTTATACCATTTACTAACTCATGCTTTCTTTAAGGCTTTATTATTTTTAGGGGCAGGCTCAATAATTCATGCCCTTTTGGATGAACAAGATCTTAGGAAGATGGGGGGGATAATCCGGGGCCTACCTCTAACATATGTATTAATGTTGATTGGTTCCTTATCTTTAGCTGGTTTTCCCTATTTATCTGGATTTTACTCCAAAGATTTAATATTAGAATTAACTTATAATAATTATTGTTTAATATCTATTTATTGGTTAGCTTCGATTACAGCCTTCTTAACTGCTTTTTATTCATTCCGATTAATATACTTAAGTTTTGTATCTAAACCTAATTTAACACGTATAAGCGCACAACACTTACAAGAAGCTGATTGGAACTTATTGGGTCCTTTATTAGTATTAGCAGCAGGAAGTATTTTAGTTGGTTATATTGCTCAAAATATGGTGTTTGCACCAGGTGTACGTCCCTTGCCGCTTGTACCTACGATAGTCTCTTTAGCACCGGTTATTATGTCCGTAACAGGAATATTATTAGTGTTTATACTTCGTCCTTATATTATTTATTATATTACACACCCTAGCATATATGGCTTCTTATTTTATGCCTGGGAATTTAATCAAATAGCAAATTATTATATTGGAAGTACAGTTTGGAAGTTTGGCCATATTGTCTCTTATCGTACCATAGATAGGGGTATTTTAGAGATTTTAGGTCCCACTGGAATAGCCCAATTCATGGTCGATAGAACTAAAGAGTTAAGCAGTTTACAATCTGGTTTAGTGTTTAATTATGCATTAATGATATTAGTTGGAACAGCTATCGCACTTAAGTACCTCGTCGTAAATTAGAAGCAGGATAAAGAAAGTTTGCTTTCCTAAATCCCCATTAACCTCCGGATAGGAAAACTAGCCGCAGAATAGTAGCTAGTAATTTATAATATGATATTAACTTGTATAGTAGGCTCTATATTAATAAGTATAGTAATAATAGCATTAATTCCAAGGGAAAATAGTATGAAACTACGCCAGCAAGCGTTAGAGTGGTCTCTGATTACATTTGCTCTTTCTATTTTATTATTAGTAAACCTCCATCAAGAGGCTCAATTTCAACAGATAATAGAATTCAATTGGGTAAGTACGATGGGTTGGTTTGAAGGTTCTCCGATATTGTTTGCTATTGACGGGATCTCGATATTTTTCATTGTCCTAAGTACTTTATTAACCCCAATTTGTATTTTAGTAAGTTGGAATAGTATTAAATTTCTTGTTAAGGAGTTTATTATATGCCTTTTAGGTATGGAGTTGTTACTAATTGGAGTATTCTCAACATTAGATTTATTAGTATTTTATGTGTTATTTGAAAGTATATTAATACCTATGTTCTTAATAATAGGAGTGTGGGGAGCTCGGGCAGAGAAAATAAAAGCTGCCTATTATTTTTTCTTTTATACTTTAGTTGGCTCAATATTAATGTTACTTAGTATAGCAGTTATTTATAGAATAACAGGTACAACTGACTACTTATCTCTAACTAATATTCAGATTGATAGTAACATTCAAATTTGGTTGTTTATGGGTTTCTTTCTTAGTTTAGCAGTTAAGATACCAATGATACCCTTTCATATATGGTTGCCTCTTGCGCATGTTGAGGCTCCTTTAGCTGGTTCAGTGATTCTAGCTGGAATACTATTAAAATTAGGGGGTTATGGATTCATTCGATTCGCTTGGCCCCTTTTCCCCGAAGCAACAGAGTATTTAGCACCAATCATATTAACGTTATCACTAATAGCAGTAATATATGGAAGTTTAACTACTTGCAGACAGGTAGATGCAAAACGTCTGATAGCCTATTCCTCGGTAGCTCATATGGGAATAGTAACAATAGGTTTATTCACTCATACAATGGAGGGTTTAATAGCCTCTATATTCTTAATGATAGCTCATGGAGTGGTTAGTCCCGCTTTATTTATAGCAGTAACACTGCTCTATGAGAGACATCATACAAGGTTAATTAGATATTATAGGGGAGTAGTTATGACTATGCCCCTATTTTCTATTATATTCATGGTGTTTACTTTAGCTAATATTGCTGTTCCTCTGAGTTGTAACTTTGTAGGAGAATTTTTATCCTTAGTAGCTGCTTTTTCTACTAGTACATCATTGGGTATTCTCACCTCAACTAGTATGGTCATAGCTGCTGCTTATTCGTTATATTTATATAATAGAATTTGTTTTGGGCAATTTTCTCCATATTTAATATTTTCGAGAGATATTAATAGACGAGAGTTTAATGGACAATTACCGCTAATAGTAGCTATTCTATTATTGGGGATAGTTCCATACCCCCTGATTGAGTTAATTCGTGTATGTTTACCTAGATTTTTATAATTTTCCCTTTTCTGTACCTGCTTGGTTTATATATGTGTGTGTTTATTTGTTTTTAACAGAGGTGAATATGGTAGGGGCAGGAGTTGAACCTGCATAATCAGATTATGAGTCTGAGAACTTACCATTAGTTGACCCTACAAGCTTAGCTAAGCTAGGTCCGGGCTAAGAGCCCCACCAGTAAATACATACATATAAAAACAACCAAACCACATCTACAAAATGCCAATACCAGCTAGCAGCCTCAAAACCAAAATGATGATGACGAGTGTAATGATAACCTATTAGTCTAGCTAAACAGACAGTCAAAAATATAGTTCCAATTATAACATGAAAACCATGAAAACCTGTGGCCATAAAAAAGGTTGAACCATATATGGAGTCTGAGATTGTGAAAGGCGCCTCGTAGTACTCCATAGCTTGAAGAGCTGTGAACTGAATCCCAAGTATGACGGTACAAGTAAGTGATTGTATGGCTTCTAGTCTTTGTCCGCTAACTATGGCATGATGTGCCCATGTAACTGTTGCTCCTGAACTAAGTAAGATAGCTGTATTTAATAGGGGCACAGAAAATGGGTCTAACACCTCTATACCAACAGGGGGCCAAACAGCTCCTAATTCTATCGTGGGAGATAGGCTACTATGAAAGAAGGCCCAAAAAAACGCAAAAAAGAAGGCAACTTCAGAAGTAATAAAAAGGAGCATCCCATATCTTAATCCTCTTTTTACTATCTGAGTGTGGTGTCCCTGAAAAGTAGCTTCTCTAATAATATCTCTCCACCAAACAAACATTGTTAATATTATTGTAATTACGCCTAAATACATTGTCCACGTATAACTATAATGAAAATATAATACTGAGCCTACTGTAAGCAATAGCGCTCCAATTGAAGCTATATAAGGCCATGGACTAGGATCCACTAAATGATAAGGGTGATAAGCCTTACTCATGGCTCCTCGGCGAGGAGCTCTCGCCCAAAAGGAGCATAAGCTTGCACATTACTAATGACATAGAATTTATGCATGTGCGGAATTCTTGGTGTGATATAACAAGCTATTCTCCACCCAGCCTAATATAGGTACCAGAGCGAAATAGCTGAAGTATAATAAAGAAGCTATTTGACCCACCATCACGTAAGGCTCTTCAACTGGGTTAGCCCCCAACCAAGTTAATAACATAAAATCAGCTACTAAAAACCAAAATGCCATTTTACTTAAGGGCTTAAATGTTAAGGCTCTTAATTTACTAGTGTGAATAAAGGGTAATAAAAGTAGCACCAAGATACTAAATATCATAGCTAAGACCCCCATAAGCTTGTTGGGTATAGAGCGGAGTATAGCATATGCAAATAAGAAGTACCACTCTGGTTGTATATGAACCGGAGTTACTAAAGGATTAGCTTGAATGAAATTTTCGGGGTCACCTAATACATTAGGCATAAAATAACAAAGTATAACTAAAATAGTGCTAAGAACAAATATACCAAACAAGTCCTTATAAGTATAATAAGCATGAAAGGTAACTTTGTCTATATTAGAGTCAATCCCCAAAGGATTATTTGACCCAGCTGTATGTAAACTAATAATATGTAATACGGCTAATCCAGCTATAAGAAAAGGAAATAGATAATGTAAAGAGAAGAAACGATTAAGAGTCGCGTTAGATACACTAAATCCTCCCCAAATCCACTGAACAACATCTGTTCCTATATAGGGTATAGCAGAACAAAAGTTAGTAATAACTGTGGCTCCCCAAAAAGACATTTGTCCCCAAGGTAATACATACCCTAAGAAGGCTGTTAACATCATCACTAAGTAAATTATAACTCCGATATTCCAAACATCCATTTTCATGTAGCTCCCATAATAAAGTCCTCTACCCATATGTATATATACACAGAGAAAAAATAATGAAGCTCCATTAGCATGGATATACTTTAACATAAAACCATAATTAACGTCTCTTAAAATATGGGAAATTGAATCAAAAGCTAAATTAACGTCAGGGCAATAATGCATAGCTAAAAATATTCCGGTGATAATTTGAATAGCTAAACAAAACCCCAACAAAGAACCAAAATTCCAAAAATAACTAATATTAGAAGGGGCTGGTAAATCAACCAGTACCCCATTCACAATAGAGAGTATTGGATGTTGAGTTCTTATTCGTAACATTCTGTTTGGTGATTCCATATATGCATGCGCTCAGGAAGCTTGTGCACATCAATCCCCATATAAGGGGATATCTCTCTATACTAGCAAGGCACTGCATCTGAGCCTATCAACAGGCCAGAGACTAAAACAATTAAACCAAGACTGAAAGGTAAGTAAGATTTCCATAATAGATACATAAGCTGATCATATCTCATTCTAGGGAAAGAAGCTCGCACCCATACAAATGCAAATACTACTGCGGTAGTTTTAAGAGCTAAGCAGCCCATTCCTAGAATTCCTGTGAAAGGTGCCCAACCACCTAAAAACAATAAACTTATCAAACAGCTCATTAGAATAATATGGCCGTATTCAGCTAAAAAGAATAAAGCAAACGACATACTAGAATATTCTACATTATATCCAGATACTAATTCTGATTCTCCCTCAGTAAGATCAAAAGGAGCCCGATTAGTTTCAGCTAATGCCGAAGCAAAAAACATTAAAGCAGCTGGAAATAGGGGTATTATATACCAAATTTCGGTTTGAGCTAAAACAATCTGAGTAATATTAAGAGAACCTGCGCATAATATCACTGATATTAGAATAAGCCCTATACATACTTCATAGCTAATCATTTGAGCTGCGGCTCTGATAGCCCCTAAGAATGCATATTTAGAATTACTCCCCCAACCAGACATTAAAATAGCATACACCCCCATAGAACTGACAGCAAAGATATATAAGATACCTATATTAATATCAGCTAGTACAATTCCGGGGCTAAAAGGTATAACCCCCCAAGCCAAAAAAGCTAAAGTAAGCGATAGAATCGGGGCTAAAATATAAACCGGTAGATTAGCATGATTGGGAATAGTCATCTCTTTAGTAAATAATTTTAATCCGTCAGCTAAAGGTTGTAATAGTCCGTAAACACCAACTACATTCGGTCCTTTTCGTGCTTGCATATACCCTAACACCTTTCTTTCTGCTAAAGTTAAATAAGCTATAGCCACTAATAGAGGTATTATTATTGCAAGCGTTTTAAAGATAATTGAAATAATAGAACTCATCATCTTAGTTACGGAGGGCGGCCAAGTACGTATTGAACGCGCATAACTTGGCCCAAGAACAAGTTCCCTTACCCTTACTATGTTACGACTTACCCATTCTCGAAAAGGAGGGATAACCCCGCTGCGGGGCGTCTCGTATCCTTAACTTGAAGGGGACGACGGGCGATTTGTGCTAACACTGGGTTAGAATTCACCGGAACGCTCTACTTTCCGATTACTATCAAATCCTACTTAAGATTCCCGTTTCAGAAAATCTCCGCCTCCTAATTTACTATGTATATTGTCTAGGAGAATGTAGCGCATAATATCCCTTTCCATAAAGACCATGACACCTGACTTAATCCATAATAAGGTTGGGGATAACATTTATTGTTATCCTGACGACGGCCATGCAATGCCTGAGCGGCTACTACCTACGAACAAAGGTAGTCCACTTTCAAGGAAAGGTAAGGTGACACGCGGATCATCGTATTAAATTACACGCTCCTCTGATTCAAACAGTGAACAGCCAAGCCTTTTGAGTTTCAATCTTGCGATCATAGTATTCAGGCATACAATAAGGTTATTTGCTAATAAGCTATTGTATAAGTTTAAGGCGAGGACTACCAGGGTATCTAATCCTGTTTGCTATCCAAGCTTTCGTATTTCATGAAGATAGACCATGAACGAAGTAAGGAGTCTTCACCTTCGGACTTCCACTCTTGCTTCAAACATTTTACCGCTACCAAGAGGTTTGCCTTACTTTATTCTCATGCTTCACTACATACTTCAACGCCTAATGCGAAATAAAAACTGGGCCCCTAAGTTTAACCGCGTCTGCTGGCACTTAGTTAGACAGACCTAAGTGTGAAACCCTGTGTCAAGCGTTGACCCATTGCACAAGATTCTCTACTGCTGCCAAAATGTCTTCCCCTTGTTTCAGTGAAAGTGTGGCTATACTACGCATCTTCGACCAGGTGGGCCACTATCCCACCTATTCTAATACGTCAACCGAGATAATTCTCCGTTTTATCCTCACCAGTAAGGCCCTATTCAGGGCCTTGCATGTATTAGAAGAACACATTGCCTTATAGACTCCCCAAGGTCAAAGGAGTAGTGTGGAAATATTTAAATCATCCCCATGACTCAATTTACGCTGATAAACAAACGGTAATTCATTATAAGTATGAAAAGCAGGCGGAGAAGATAAAGACCACTCTAATGAGTTAGGCGAGGTTGACCAACCTTTAAATGGTCTTTCGGCGGCTAATGCCTCATAAGACAAGTAAATGAACCATATAATTCCTACTAAAGCTACTACAGCTCCGCAAGAACTAACTAAGTTCCAATCTTGATAAGCATCAGGGAAATCCGAGTATCTTCTGGGTAATCCGGCTAAACCCAAGAAATGTTGGGGGAAGAAAGTTAAATTAACTCCGATAAACATAATCCAGAAATGGATCTTTCCGTATAATTCATTATAACTATAGCCCGTAATTTTTCCGAACCAATAGTAGTATCCCCCAAATATAGCAAATACAGCCCCCATAGATAACACATAATGGAAGTGGGCCACTACATAATAAGTGTCGTGTAATGCTATATCTAATGAACTATTAGCTAATATAACTCCAGTTAAACCACCTATGGTAAATAGGAACACAAACCCTATAGCCCACAACATAGGTGTATCAAGCCGTAAGTTTCCCCCATATATAGTAGCTAACCAGCTAAATATCTTAATTCCAGTAGGAACTGCAATTATCATAGTGGCAGCGGTAAAGTAGGCACGAGTATCAACATCCATACCAACGGTGAACATATGGTGAGCCCAAACAATAAATCCTAATACTCCAATAGAAATCATAGCGTAGACCATACCTAAATAACCAAAAATATGTTGTTTAGCAGAAAATGTGGGTATAATTTGTGATACCATACCAAATCCGGGCAAAATTAATATGTATACTTCAGGGTGCCCAAAAAACCAAAATAAGTGCTGGAATAAAATAGGATCTCCTCCTCCCGCAGGGTCAAAGAATGTTGTATTAAAATTTCTATCTGTTAATAACATTGTAATTGCACCAGCTAACACTGGTAAAGATAATAATAACAATATTGTAGTGATTAATACAGACCAGACGAATAGGGGTAATCTGTGCATACTCATCCCAGGAACCCTCATATTAATTATAGTAGTTATAAAGTTTATAGAACTTAAAATAGAAGATACACCAGCTAGATGTAGACTAAATATAGCCATATCTACTGCTCCCCCTGAATGGGCTTGAATGCCTGATAGTGGGGGGTAAATGGTCCAACCTGTACCTGCTCCTTGTTCCACAAACATAGAACCAACCAATAGTATTAGAGAAGGTGGTAGTAGCCAGAAACTGATGTTGTTTAATCTAGGAAAGGCCATATCGGGTGCACCAATCATAATTGGCACAAACCAATTTCCGAATCCCCCAATCATCACAGGCATTACCAGGAAGAAAATCATTAATAAAGCATGTGCTGTTACAATCACATTATATAGATGATCATCTCCTAACATACTGCCTGGAGCTGATAGTTCTAGCCGTATTAACATACTTGAGGCTGTCCCTGCCATCCCAGAAAAAGCACCAAATAATAAATATAAAGTACCTATATCCTTATGATTAGTGGAAAATAGCCAACGTGTAATAAATTTGTTCATGCTTACTCTAGATTAAAAGTGATCTAAGTAAATGAGAACACTCTTGGTGCTGTATATAAATTGGGAAAGCTTTTGGGTAAGTCAGCAAAGTAACATGGCTAGAGAAGAATGAAAACTCCAATGAATGCATTATTTGGGGCCTCGCTCCTACGTGACGTGGCTGAGCCATTTCAACTAAGCTTCCAAGATGCTGCTAGTCCTGTTATGGAAGAGATTTTATTTCTTCACAACCAAATTATGTTTATTTTAGTTATTATTATATCAACTGTATTATGGTTAATTATTAGGGGATTAACAGGTCAAGCCTATCATCGTTATCTTATAGAAGGAGTCACAATAGAAATTGTCTGGACTATAATTCCAGCAATCATATTAGTATTTATAGCATTCCCTTCTTTAAAACTACTTTATTTAATGGATGAGATAGTAGAACCCGGTGTGACAGTTAAAGCTATAGGTCATCAATGGTATTGGTCTTATGAATATTCCGATTATCAAACTGCTTTAGGTGAAGATAGTACCTTAGAATTTGATTCTTACATGATACCTACAAGTGATCTTCAACCCGGCGACCTTCGACTATTAGAGGTTGACAATAAAATGGTTGTTCCTGTTGATACTTATGTTAGAGTTTTAGTTACAGGCGCAGATGTACTCCACTCATTTGCTGTACCTTCATTAGCTATTAAAATGGATGCTGTACCTGGACGTCTTAATCAAACCGGATTTTTAGCTAAAAGACCGGGATTATTTTATGGTCAATGTTCAGAGTTATGTGGTGCTAATCACTCTTTTATGCCAATTGTTATCGAAGCTGTTAGCATGGATAAATATATCAGCTGGCTATCTTCATTATGTGCTGATCTTTAGTGGATCTCCCAATCATCGAATATGCCTCACTTAGACATAACTGCTTATTTAACTCAATATAGCTGGACATTAATAATTTTGTTAGCACTTTATAGTATTATGAGTTTATTTATTTTACCTAAAATTCAAAATAACTTACGTATAAGAAGTATATTACAGGAAGAAGGGACAGCCCCTAGTAAGGGGCTCGGGGCTAATCGAGCATATGCGATACTACAAGATATACTCCGAAAATAAACCCACTTCCTACATATATTCAATATGGCGGCTTCTTTCTTTGATCAGTTTAATGTAGTCAGGATAATTGGGGGTATAATTACTAATTCTTCTATTATAATGCTCATTCTATTTAGTGTGATAGTATTAATAGGAAGTTGCTCATATAAATTAATACCCACAAGATTGCAAGCTATACAAGAAATTGTTTATACTCACTTTTTAGGGTTAGTAAAAGATTCCACAGCTAATAAGGGAACTCAATATTTTATTTTTATAATAACCCTATTTACATTTATTGCTGGATTAAATCTATTAGGTTTATTTCCTTATGTATTCACCCCAACTGCTCATATTATTGTTACTTTTGGGCTAAGTTTATCTATTTTAATAGCAGTAACAATATTGGGGATAACACAATACCGTTGGAACTTTGCTTCAATGATGATGCCTAGTGGGGCTCCTTTATTATTAGCCCCACTATTAGTTGGGATTGAAACAATTAGCTATATTTCCCGGGCAATCTCTTTAGGTGTTCGATTAGCCGCTAATTTATCTGCTGGGCACCTTTTATTTGCTATATTAGCAAGTTTTGGGTTCGCAATGATTAGTAATGATATGTTAGTTTTAAGCTTAGCCCCAATATTAGTAATGGTTTTCATCACTTTACTAGAAATTGCCGTGGCTTTGATTCAAGCATATGTATTTTGTCTATTGACTGCTATATACATTAATGATTCTTTAAGCCTACATTAACACATGTGAGGCTATATCTTTTATGTATAAGTAATAGCACAACATGTGTGCGAGTAAGTGGTATAGGCAAAGTAAGCTACACTAATGGTACACATCTAGTGTCATGTCAGTTAGTCCTATGATTAAGAGTAGGCGGGCGATGACAATTGGTAGCCCCTATAGAGATGGATATAGCTGCCCGCGACTTTTCGGGGAAATATATTAAAAGAATATGCATAGTTTATTTATAGTATTCTCTTTAGGAATAGTTGGAGCTAGTCTTATGGTTATATCTACGTCGAATCCTGTTTATTCAGTATTCTGGTTAGTTATTGCCTTTGTTAATGCTGCTGTTATGTTTATATCGTTGGGATTAGACTATATAGGCTTAATATTTATAATTGTGTATGTGGGGGCTATTGCTATTTTATTCCTGTTCGTCATAATGTTAATTCAACAGCCTAATAAAGTAAACTCTCAAGATCACTCACATTTTTTACCTGTAGGATTATCTGTTATATTCCTATTTTATAGTTTACTAACCAATAGCCCTAAATATATCAGCAATCCTGTTATAGGATCTAGGACTAACATTGGGGCAATTGGAAGTCACCTTTATACAACTTATTATGAATTAGTGATTATTGCTAGTTTGGTGCTACTAGTCGCTATGATAGGGGCTATATTATTAGCTAAACAGCCAAATTCACCTTTTTTATATAATTCCCACGAGGAACCATCTCGTAGTAGGCAAGATCTTTTCCTACAAATCAGCAGGAGCACCTTTAGGTGCTGTCTGGCCAAGTGCTAATGCACGTCTCCGCTTAAGAATATGGAGTTCAAAGGAATACTAATACTACTTATCGTTAGCGGGATATTATCAATTGTAGTTTTAGGGGCATCTTATCTATTGGGATATAAACAACCTGATATGGAAAAAGTGTCAGTTTATGAATGTGGATTTGACCCCTTTGATAATCCGGGGAATCCCTTCTCCGTTAGATTTTTCTTAATTGGTATCTTGTTCTTAATATTTGATCTAGAAATATCTTTTTTATTTCCCTGGGCTGTTACATATATGGGCTTACCTTTATTTGGATATTGGATTGTTATGTTATTTTTATTTATCTTAACTTTAGGGTTAATTTATGAGTGGATAGAAGGAGGTTTAGAGTGGGAAAACTAGCTCTATTATTAGTATTGGCGCATGTCTTATTTAATATTATCAATTGTCATCTTATTAATCGGAATCTTAGGTATTATTCTTAATAGAAGTAATTTAATTATTATGCTAATGTGCGTAGAGCTAGTTTTACTGGCTTCTACTATTTTACTTCTATTTGAATCTCGTGTGCTCTATACGCTTTTTGGTCAAATTTTTGCGATTGTAATTTTAACTGTTGCAGCTGCAGAGTCTGCCATCGGTTTAGCTATTATGGTGAATTATTATCGTTTACGAGGTACAATTGCTGTTCGAGCCTTGAATTTATTGAGAGGTTAACCCCAAATTAGAATGAATCACATACCTATGCAATATTTTAACTTAGCAGAGGAGAATTATTCTAAGTATGGATTATCAATAATCCAGCTTATTCAGATTGGTAAATTCTATGAACTTTGGCATGAGCCGGATACTTCTAGCAGGCAACAAGCATACTCTCAGGCTGAGTTATTAGTTGAGTCCCCCATGCGGAGTGAGCCTTTGGAGGTAATGCCTTCTATTGAACAAGTTGCCTCGTTACTTGATATGAGAATCATTAGAAGATCATCTTTGCTTCAAATGGGGTTCCCAACTTATTCCCTGACTACCCATCTAAGCACCCTGTTGAATAAGGGGTGGACTGTTATAGTTATTGATGAATTAACTACTGGTAAATCTGGGCCAAAACAACGCGCAGTATCTCAGGTTTATTCTCCTAGTTGTAACTTAGAGGACTGTTCGGAATTATCCTATGTATTATCAATCTATTTTTCTCAAGACGACTTATTGGGTATTACTTTATTTTCAGCCATGAATGGTCATAGCATGATGTTTCCTGTCTCTTGGAGGGATAGAGATAAAGTAGTTCGGTTGTTAGTTAATTACCGTATTAGAGAAATAGTAATTTGGGCAAATTCAGAGGGTGACTCAGAAATTTTAATAAATAAAATACATAATTTATTAATTGGCTGGAGTTTATTTCCCTCTGAACCCAATGTTAAAATTGAAGTTATGGGAGAAACACTAACCAATCTCCCGTGTTATTTATCTTATAGGTACGAAAATGATAATAAGGAGTGGCTTTTGCTACATATATTTTTAGGTATTAGCACAGAGTGGTTTAATAAAAATTATCAAAAGTATGTTCTTAGTAAGATATTTCAAAGTACTTGGGCAGAAGATGTTAATCAGGTAAATCTAATTAGCCTTTTAGGAGCATTACAATTTATTAAAGATCGAAATCCCAATCTTATTAAGAACTTACAACTCCCTGAGTGTTATAATTCTGTTATTAGCCCTTTAAACTTAATATTATGTAATCGAGCAGAATATCAATTAGATTTATTACCTAAGGGGAAAAAACTAGGCGGTCTACTTAGTTTAGTAGATTACTGTTCTACTGCAATGGGTAAAAGACTACTAAAATTCAGACTTCTTAATCCTATTACAGATTATTCTGAATTAAATTTTCGTTATGAAGATATTGCTACATTTAAACAATTAATTAGCAAAAAAATCCTTGATAATTCCGAGTTAAAACACATTAAAGATTTATCTTCTTTACATCGTCAATGGGCAATATCTGCCTCAAGCGATATTATCTTACCACCTAAAAAGTTGAGTCAAATTTATCATTCCTATTTATTTACTAGTAAACTAATAAGTAAATTAATAAATAATATTCAATTACCCCCTTTAATTAGGCCGAAATTAGAATCGTTAATCGAGGCAGTAGGTCAAATTTTTCAGGTGGATAATCTTCTGGGCGATTTTAAAGATGTGATACAACCAACTGATAATCTGACGAACCTTCTTTCGCAACAACAAACTTTAAGGGCCCAACTCACAGAGTGGGCCGAGCAGACTTCAAATATTGTGTTCCAAGATACAATTTCTATTAAAGTTGATTATTTTAATAAAGAGGGCCATGCTTTCTCTATTTTATCTAAAAATTTAACTAAGTTAGAACATTACATGACTAGTGCCTCTATATCTGATAATTCAATTATTGTGTTGGGTAAAAGAAGAAACTACCTCATAATTACTAGCCCGACCATTCAGAAAGTATCAATCGAATTGAATTTATTAGAAGAGCAGATTAATACGTATGTTAAACAGACTTATAAGCGGGAACTTAAAAGATTATATTTTAGTTATTTTGAGTTATTTCCACCCTTAGAAAATCTGATTTCTAGAATAGATATTGCATTAAGCGGAGCTATTGCAGCGATTAAGTTTAATTATACTAAGCCTTTCTTGGCACCTACAAAATCCCAACAATCCAAGGGTCTAATTGAAGCTATTAATTTACGACACCCACTAGTAGAACAGTTAAACACTCAAGAAGAATGTGTAGCTCATAATATTAGTTTAGAAGATAAAGGAATGTTAATATTCTCAGTAAATGGTGCAGGTAAATCCACTTTACTTAAAGCAATCGGAGTCAACGTAATATTAGCTCAAGCAGGGATGTATGTAGCTGCAGATTCATTTAGGTTAAGACCTTATCATTATTTAATTACTCGTATTTTAGGGGGGGATGATCTCCATAAAGGCCAAGGTACTTTTGAGGTCGAAATGAGAGATCTTTCAACTATATTAAAGCTAGCTAATTATAACAGTTTGATATTAGGTGATGAAATTTGTCATGGGACAGAAGTTAGTTCCGGGGCAGCAATATTAGCTGCAACAATTGAAAGATTAACAGCTGCACAAACTAGTTTTGCTCTTTCTACTCATCTCCATCAAGTTTATTCTTTAATTGATTCCCCAGTTCGGCTCTACCACTTATCTGTTATTCAACACAAAGATTTGGGGCTAATTTATGAACGAAAATTAAAACTTGGCCCAGGACCTTCCCAATATGGCATTGAAGTTATGGGTCACATAATTAATGACAAAAAATTTTATGATAGTGCTTTGAAATATCGTAAACTTATTAACTGGAAACCTCCATCTCGAAGTAAAGCAAGCTCTTTAGCAGTATTTCGCCCTTCTAAATATAACACTCAAGTTTTTATTGATTCATGTGAAATATGTGGAGCTCCAGCAGAGGCTATCCACCACATTCAACCTAAGAAATTAGGTAATAGCGGATTAAATCGAAGGTCAAACTTAGTGCCAGTTTGCTCAAGCTGTCATTTAGATATACATAGAAATAAAATCACTATTTTAGGTTGGAAGAAAACCCCAGCAGGACATAAGAAATTATATTGGGTTTATCTTAATGAGTCTTAGATAGTGGAACTGAGTAAAGTCTAGGG